GATCCTCGTTTTTCAAACGCGGACGTGTCGACAAATACAGTAATCCGTTCCTATATCCATGTGACTTACTATTCGATTTGAGTGGGGTTAGGTTGGAGTTTTCATTTTTAACCGGATTCATGTCATGATTTTGCCTCCTTTACTGTCCACAATCAAAGAGTTAGTGAGACTTCTTTTCCTTGGTATACCCACTCATTTTTGGTGAATTTTTGGAGGCAAAATCATATGGAATTCACATACGAAAAAAATGAATTACTAAAAAAAATGGGTTTCTTTATCCGAGATTCGAAAAAAAAAAAATAACGATTGAAATGGGCTTTTGTTTTCCGTTTTATGTTCTGCTCTGAACGAGCCCCCCATAAGCAAGCTTATGGGAATGATTTTATTTCGATGAACCAAGCAACCACGAGCGACCGGTTACAAACAACAAAAAATACAGTAATTGAGTAAATGAAAACTATAGAACTTTTTGTATTTCAATTTGGATTATTATATTATTCTATTATATTATTATAGGGCTATACGGACTCGAACCGTAGACCTTCTCGGTAAAAGAGATCGAACTGATTCTTATCAAAATGATTCGAACTCTTTCAAAGACCCAACATGCATTTTTTTTTTTGCATTGGGCTCTTTCATTAACTGCTAGAAATATCAGTTAGTCTACCATATTTTTTTTCTTGACAGAAAAATAAGGAAATGGCTCCACGTGCTCGGATTCATTATTTGGATTGTGATATAGGAGCACTACCAAAGTGTTTCAAAGAAAGGTTATCTTGACGTAGGTTTGCTTCTGGCCTAGATTAACCTAAGTTAAATGGAGTCTCTATCATCCTGATTAAAGAATCAAATATGAAACTTCATACGCCTTAAGGTTCATAGGACAAAAAGAGAATTTTTGAGGTCCTTATACTCATTATGCCTAGCATTGAATAGACTAGGTATTCACCTTATCAATATCTCAAATCAATGATGGATTCCATTTGGTCCCTAAATGGGAACCTGAATCGAACCGAACCATTTGTCAGGCTATTGTTCTCTTGTTTTGTTCCCTAAAAATCCTGGAGTCAGACATTGATTTTTCAAAAAGATCAATTCTTTGATTGCATGATGGACTCTTCTGAAAAACATTGGCGCACGTGTAAACGAGGTGCTCTACCTAACTGAGCTATAGCCCTTGTGCTTGTGATACATATTTTATCATATTATGGAGATAATTTCTTGTCAAGATGAATATCCCATGATCCAACATCGTATCTCTTTGATCTTTTTGATTGGTATTGCTTCGAAGTCTTATTGGATTTATAATCCATCAATGGGAGGGGTCTTTTTTTTTCTCCTTATAATGATAAATGACCTACTTAACTCAGTGGTTAGAGTATTGCTTTCATACGGCGGGAGTCATTGGTTCAAATCCAATAGTAGGTAGAACTTATTAGATACCATGGTCAATGGTATCTAATAAGTTTTTCTACTTACTGATTTTGTATCTTTTCTATCCTATTCGATTTGATTTTCGAATTGAAACTCAAACTTTTTTCCTTACATCAGAATCCGATTCCCCTTGATTGTATTTGATTGGATTCAATCGGAAGAATCCATATGTGTATAAACAAAAATTCTTTGGATTAGGATTATTCGATTCGGGCGCACCGACTAGTTACGAAATCACATTGAGAACCTCTACTCGTGTCCTAGCTCGTCTGAGAGCTAGATTTGCCTCAATTGTTTGTCTCTTACTTTCAGCTTTCCTCAAGCCGGCTTCCGCTATTTCAAGAGTTTGCTGAGCTTCTTGGGGATCAATGTCACTACTCTTCTCCGCATCATTTACTAAAACGGTGATCTCATTATTACCTATTCTAGCAAAACCGCCCATCAGAGCCATCGTTAACCATTGGTCATTAAAGCGTATTCTCAAAATACCTATATCTACAGCTGTGGCAATAGGCGCGTGATTTGGTAATACGCCAATTTGTCCACTATTAGTAGATAAAATGATTTCTTTCACTTCTGAATCCCAAACAATTCGATTAGGGGTCAGTACACAAAGATTTAAGGTCATTTCTTCAAATTGTTCTCCATTTCTAAGTTTGTAGCCTTCGCAGTAACTTCATCGATGTTACCTACTAAATAAAAGGCCTGTTCAGGAAGACCATCTAATTCTCCGGACAGAATCAATTTAAAGCCTCTAATTGTTTCTGCTAGACCAACATATTTCCCCGGAGAACCGGTAAATACTTCTGCTACGAAAAAAGGTTGTGATAAGAAACGCTCAATTTTGCGGGCTCTTGCTACGGTTAAACGGTCCTCTTCGGATAATTCATCCAACCCAAGGATAGCTATAATGTCCTGAAGTTCTTTGTAACGTTGTAAAGTTTGCTTAACTCTTTGCGCAGTTTCATAATGTTCCGCACCAACGATCCGAGGTTGGAGCATAGTTGACGTCGAATCTAAAGGATCTACTGCGGGATAGATACCTTTGGCGGCTAATCCTCTTGAT